GACCTTGGATACGTAACGGATCTTGAAGCACTATTTCTGCATCCCCCTGACCAAATCCACCCACATTAGGATTACTCGTTAACGGTTGATCAAGTTTGATAGATTCACCCTCTGAAACAAGAAGTTCTGGTCCTGGAGGTATAATATCAATAACTTCACGTCCATCCGATGCATCCACTATCGTTATTTCGTATCCCCCTTTTTCTTTTCGTATAATTTTATTTACTATACCAGTTGCTGTAGCATTATAAACATTATTATTACTCTTGCTCCCGTCGGGATAAATCTGACCCCTTCCCCTGTTTCCGCCTACGTATATAGGATATTTTAAGAAGTAAACATCTTTCTTAGTAGCGGGATCCGGAGAAAGAATAGGAAAGGTAATTTCACTATATTTCTTACCAGGAACGGGGCCTACTACAAGAATATTTTTCTTTGTGGGACGATAGCTTTGAAAAGACAGATTACCGATCTTTTCTTTAATTTCGGGCGAAATACGATCGGGAGGTGCCAATTCAAAACCTTCGGGTAAAATAAGAACAGCCCCTACATTCAAAGCCCCTTTTTTACCATTACCAAGAACTTGTTTCACTTGCATATCATAAGGAATTCGAACAACTGCTTCAAATACAGTATCGGGAAGTACCGCTTGTGGAACCTCAATATCTACGGGCTTATTAGCTAAATGGCAATTGGCACATACAATACGGCCGGTAGCTTCTCGCGGATTTTCATATCCCTTCTGGGCAAAAATGGGATATGCATTTGAAATGGGTGCTCGAATTATTATATATATTATGAGCAATACGGAAATGGATCGAGTAATCTCTTCCCTTATCCAAGAAAAAGCATTTCTAGTTTGCATGGTCCAATCATTGATCCTGAAAATTTCTACAATAAGATTTGGTAGGTTACTGGCATAGTTCCCTATCCATGATTTTGCTATTTACTGAAATAATTTTCCTAGAATCTAGGAAGAATACGAGTAGAAAGAAAAAAAGAATAAGTAAAATTTGGAATGTTTAGCTTTTATATAAAAAAAACAAACTTTATAATTGTCTCATTGGATCATTTTTTCAGTCATTCATTGAATGATAAATCACTACAAGTGACGGAGATACCCGATTTAAATAACGGAAAATCCAGTATTTAAAAATTGTATCTAAAATTACTGGAAAAGTGGAAACAAGACCAGATATAATTTGATCATTCTGAGTAAATCCAAAATCTTTATAGACAGAACCAATCATTAGTTCCCAACCATGAGTCGAATGGAATCCTATACATAAATCTGTTAATAAAAGAATAGAAAAAGCTTTTATTGTGTCACTTAAGTTATATATAAATTCTTGAAGCCAAGAGTTAAGAATAATGAGTTGTTGATTACCCAGAATAGAATAACCACTTAGAATAAGGAAATAGATTAGATTTGTCGAAAAGTGCAAAATCATATGGATACTATCTTGGTTGTGCGTCTTGATCAATTCGACGGTTTCTTTGTAGATTCCCATACGAACATTTTCTAAATGTGTTTCTGGATATTCCTTTAGCATTTCATCCAAAAGGAAGAGTTCCTCGAACTCTATGAATTTCTTTAAAATACTTTTTTCTTGAATGAGATTCAAGAAAATTTCGGATTCTTTAGTATTCCACAAATTTGTAACCCAAGATTCCAGACTTTTATTAAATATCAAAGAGATGGACCAGGGCAAAAAGACTATAGATGTAAGACATAGAAGGGGAGTGAATGCTTTCTTTTTTGCCATTTTTCGTCTTTACTGAACTCAGCTTCATCTCATTTGTCAACTATATATGATAATAATATTTCTATCAAGCATAAGTTCTATTACTGGTAATAGAACCCATATATATCCATTTCGAATTTTTTCATAGAAATGGATCATCTATTCTCGCTTTTTTTTTTTTATACAATTATTTCTAATGGTACATCCAAGAATGCGGACAAGTCCCAAGCTGTTTGTAAAATGTTGCGCGGAGTCCTATCATAATAATCATCAACAAGAGTCAAGGGAATGTCCCCCTGTTCTCTGGTGTGCATATAAAGGACACCACTAAGAGGTTCTGGGTTATCGAAAAATTGGAGGGCCAGAATATCTTCCACACGGACTTTGGAAAGAATACGACGATTTTCTCCGGGAAATCCGTAACGAAAAAACCACACCATTCCATTTTTTTTATCGTAAAGATTATAACCACTACCCACATTCCACAAAATTAGAAGCCACCAATGAAAACTTACAAAAAGACCTGAGATTCCATAGAAAGTCAGCGTGACCCCTTGTGGCAAAAAAGGAACTAGAAATTCGTCCGAATTTAAAGAGAAAAAATTCCGACCAAAATAACTGGAAGCGGAAATAACTAAAACCCCTAATGAACCTAAAAGAGTGAAAGAAGCCCAGAAGAAATTGATTGGTTTTCGGGCCCCTGGTACACTGTAGAGCCATGCGTCTTCTGCGAAGCGACGCATAAGGTGTCTAGACCCCCAAGAAATTTGTTGTTGAACATAAACCAATAACCCAGCCATTAAAATTAATACTAAGCCTACTAAAGGAACAAAAACGTCTATCATAAAATGGGTACCTCAATTTGATATTTGTACCTGTTCTTTTTTATTGATTGTTAGATTAATTTAATATTTTATTTAGATTAGATATTGAGATATATATTAAATTAATTAAGGCTTATATGATATTAGTATTTTCCTTTTGTGTGTGTTTTTTTTTTTTTTATTTTTTTTAACAAATAGATTTTTTTAATAGAATAGTTAATTATTAAGTTATTTTTCTTAAAAAATGGAACCGAATAACAAATCCAAAGAAATAAATTTGAATTTATCTAAAAAAAAATATATGAGATTTGTCCCTACTGCCCATATCTAAAAAATCTTGTTTTTTTGAACATAAAGAAATAAAGAAGCCATTGCAATTGCCGGAAAGACTAGGCCCACTAAAGGCACAAAAACGGACGGTAAGTTTATCATAAAATGGGTACCTCAATTTTATATTTGTACCTGTTTTTTTTGTTAATTCTTAAATTAATATTTTTATTATATTGTAATAAAGATAGTCTATAATCACTAGAATTAATTCATATAGACTTATACTAAGTATAGCTAAATCAACATATATTAATAGATAGATAATAATTAAATATATATTACTCTATATATTGACTATTTGAGTATACATAAAAAATCATCGAATATAATAAACGAAAAAATTGATAAGATTTTTTAAGAAAGTACAAAATCTAATAATAAGAATAAATAGCTTATATCTTTTTTAAAAAATTCCTCTATCTTTCCAAAAAGAAAATAATTGAATTCAATTATTTTCTTTGGATTTTGACTCTAATTCTTATCTTTATTGGATTCCAAGAAACTAAATAACTACACACTCGCGAAAAAAAAAAAGCATTTTAGAGTCTGCTTTAGTTTTCATTTTGAGTCAAAGGAACGAAACCATGGAACTGAAATAACTCAGTTAGAACCTCCTTTAAAAGATTCCGTGGTACGATTGAATCAAATAAGCCCTTTTGGAATAAAAATTCAGCCGATTGGGAACCTTCGGGCACTTCCTTATTCAACGTTTGTTCAATTACTCTTTTACCCGCAAATGCAATGTAAGCATTTGGTTCAGCAATAATGATATCTCCCAACATGGCAAAACTAGCCGTCACCCCACCAGTAGTAGGAGATGTCAGTATCGGTACATAGAATAACTTTTGATTTATTTGATAATCATATAAAGCAGAAGATATTTTAGCCATTTGCATTAAGCTCAAACTTCCTTCTTGCATACGTGCTCCTCCGGACGCACATACTAAAATAAGAGGTAAACGTTGATTGGTAGCATATTCGATCAACCGGGTTATTTTCTCACCCACTACGGATCCCATACTTCCACCCATAAACTGAAAATCCATAATACCAATTGCTAAGGGAATACCGTTTAGTTGACCTGTGCCTGTTTGAACTGCCTCCATTAATCCAGTCCTTTTTTGATAAGAATCAAGACGATTTTTATAAGGTTCCTCGTCCGAATGAAATTCAATGGGATCCACAGAGACCATGTATTCATCCATAGGATTCCACGTACCTGGATCAATCAAAAGTTCGATTCTATCTGAACTACTCATTTTCAAATGATATCCACAGTGTTCACAAATATTCATTTTTGATTTCAAAATTTTCTTATAATTTAATCCATAACAATTTTCGCATTCAATCCACAAATGTTTATATTTTTGTGTATCATCGAAATCTTTAGAAGTTTCTAAATAACTCGCATTTGGATCATTCGTGCTAGTTATTATACTAGTACTCTTGCTTTCACCACTATTGCTGACCTTACCAAAAATGTAACTATTAAAATCACTGTCATTGTATTTGAAACTATCACCTAAAATGGAACTATCAATACAGATTTGAGAACGAAGATAACTCTCAATGGAACTATAAATGTTATTATTCCAATTAGATTTAATATCATACATGTAATGATCATTATTACTCTTAGAACCATTCTTCAAATAGCTAAAATTCTTAGAAATAGATTCTGGTTCATTTCGAAAAGAATGATCATTGTCAATCTCCAAAATGTTATTTTCAATAGCAAAATATATGGAATAACTCTTCCTTTTACTATCCCGAACTAAAAAAGTTTTATCAGATAGTAAATTCGATATGTTCCTGCCATCCACTAAATAATCAAAATTGCTGTAACTAGAATTATCACTATTATGCCAACTTTGAATGTTTTTATCCATATCCGTTTCAAATAGAGCTTTTTTCCTCTATTTAGATGAAAATATATAGAAATCTATAATATAATAGATGAATAGTCATTCAATGAAACTTCATTGAGTGATTATCAATTTATTTTTTCACCTATTATAACTTCTATCTATTATTTGTATTTTATTTTCATTTGTAAAATCTATTTTTGTGGTTATAGAAAACAGCATTCTATGAAAAGAACAAGAAATCCAAAATTAGGTTTAGGTATGAATACAACAAGAGAACGGGGGGAAAAGAGTTCTATAAATCTATAATAGAAGTTATAATTATTAACAACCTCTTCATTTTCATTAATTGAATTTGGTTTGTTGATGGGGTAGATATAGATGAAAAATCTACCTCCTAGAAACGTATAAGAAGTTTAATTCTCGTATGGCTCCAGGCTCCAATCAAATTCAAAATTTTGTTTATGTATAATATTATGATTATGATGTCAAATAAATAAAATTAGCCAATCAATTAGACTATGGGTGGTTTCCTTTTTTCTTATTCTTTTTTTTTTTCAAATTTCATCATCAATCCCTATCCCCCAACCAATGAGTTCTATTGGAACAGAACAAACAATGTCGAGCCAAGCCGATTTCTATAATAAGATATAGAAAATCTTCTATTCTACTAGAAATAATGGCGGATTTGAGAATCCACGGTGCTTTTTCCCACATCGTTTAAAACGATGTTTTACCATAACATTCTTTTTAGTTTAGATCTGGTATTTAATTGATTCTGAATTCTGAAATCGTGGATAGTCATTTATTCAATCAATATTTTTAGAAAATATATTAGAATAAAAAAGACAAAAAAAGCGAGTCGCTTATGAATATATAGATTCATAAGCGACTCACTTTAGATTAGAGACGAATGAGAAAAAAAGGGGCGAGTAATCTTTATTGGGATATACAATACAATTTGTATCCAAATTGGTATACCTCAGGAACATGAATAAATATGATCTGGGACGGAAGGATTCGAACCTCCGAATAACGGGACCAAAACCCGTTGCCTTACCGCTTGGCCACGCCCCATTTTCGATTCGACACTAATAAATACTATTATTGGTTGTTCGTCAATTCCAAGTCTAAACTTATTTATTCTATAGAATAAATTGTTGCTAGGACTAGGCTTTTGATATGCATATATATCGAATTAAATTAAACTGAATTTATTGATCATTACATAGATTAAGTTAAGATATTGTATAAAAGTCTGATTTCTTCTATTTTGGATTTCCGAATGAAAATATTTTGAACTGGATAATAAGTTCAAATCAAAAAAGGTTTGGGGATCTGATCTTATTTGATTCATTTTTTTTTTTTTTTTTAGTTTTATTACTCATTTATATTCATAAATATTAAAAGAAATATGAATAGAATATCCATATTTCTTTTAATTATTTCTATTTAAATTTAATTATTATCCATTTTGATATCCATTTTGAAAATTATTTTCTATTTTATTATTATTAATTAATAAATTATTATAAAATATAGATATAGAATAGAAATATAGAATAGAATAGTAAAGATATAGAATATAAATATTAATCTATATATATATCATATATTCTTTACTTTAATCATATTAAATATAATTTAAAAATATCGAATTCTTAATATACTTGTATAATCAATTTCAATTATATTCAAATTATATTTAATTAAATAATATATATCTAATAATATAATAATAATATAATTGAATATAATTGAAAATAAATAATATATAAATAATATAATAAAAAAGAATATAATAAAATACAATTCATTTTTTTTTTAAAGAACAACATTTTTGTTATGCTTAATATCTTTAGCTTGGTCTGTATTTGTATTGACTCTGCCCTTTATTCAAGTAGTTTTTTCTTGGCGAAATTACCAGAAGCTTACGCTTTTTTGAATCCAATTGTAGATATTATGCCAGTAATACCCCTATTCTTTTTTCTCTTAGCTTTTGTTTGGCAAGCGGCTGTAAGTTTTCGATGAGATCTTGAATTTGAATAATGTCCTAAAAAAATTCAGAATTTATTCGAAAACAAAAATACCAACATTTTAACATTTTAGAAGATCAGATAAGTCTTACAGTGTGAATCCTTGATTCCAATATTGAAATTTTTTTCTTTCCTCAAAATCACTGCATTTCTTAGAAACTTAGTATCAAAGGAAACATAATGTGAAATAGAAGAGAATCTATTCTCTTTCTCTGTCGTTTTTTTAATTATCTTGGAGATTTTGTAATGCTTACCCTAAAACTATTTGTTTACACGATAGTGATTTTCTTTGTTTCTCTTTTCATTTTCGGATTCCTATCTAATGATACAGGACGTAATCCAGGACGTGAAGAATAAGAAAATCTTTTTTGTTTTATGTTTTTTCCTTACTTGTGCTGGATTTTTAAATATTTTTCGTTTTTCTATCTATTTTACATCTTTAACTAGTAAAAACAATTAAACAAACTAGGAAGGAAAACAAAAAAAAAAAGAAGCTCCATCAGTTCAAAAGAAAAAAATGCCAAATCATCAATCAATGGAAAAGGAAAGAGAGGGATTCGAACCCTCGGTACAAAAATTCGTACAACGGATTAGCAATCCGACGCTTTAGTCCACTCAGCCATCTCTCCCCAATTCAAAAAATTGAATTATTATGTTTATGTTACATCGGATAAACAAAAAGTAGGACTTGAAAAAAAAA